AAAGCAACCGACCGGGATCATTCAATACAACGGTATGAACACGATACCAAGGTAAACCCATGGAAAATACCTCTTTATCAAAGATAAATAGACACTACGTAACTTTATTGCATTGGAAAAGCTATACTATGACTATTCTATGGACTCCCCTTGTTCTGAAATAATCCACTGAACAAGGGTTACTATTTGTTCTATTCTATTGGTAATAATGAAACAATTCTATTCGTAGGAACAAAGAGAAGCAGATTTATTCTATACCCGATAAGTACCAATACGCAATGGGTGGTTGATACCATTTTCTATCAGAAAATGTGTCCTTCCTTATTCCTCATTAGAAGGCCCTATTCGTCAAAATTTTCCTTTATTTCTTCTTTTGTCTTTCTTTATGAATTTTTCTAATCTATGGATAAAATAAATACGATAAAACCAATATTATAAAGACAATAAAATAATGTTGTTACGTTTCCACATCAAAGTAAAATATAGTACTTAGTTCTTTTTTCTTTCAATTAATGCCTATTGGTGTTCCAAAAGTACCTTTCCGAAGTCCTGGAGAGGAAGATGCAGCTTGGGTTGACGTATAGTGCGACTTGTCAGATATATTGGGTCATATGGGATTTCCCCGTTCTCTCCCCCGATCGAGATATCCTCTGTTTCGCCCAAGAAAGATAAATTGAATCATCAAAAATTTGGAGCGTGAAGCGCAATTAGATCCATTGTTTGGGGGGATTCACATTACTATTATCAATTAGAATAATTTATGGTTGGCTTGGTTGGACTAAAAAATGAAGTATCCAGGCTCCGTTTAGAAAAAACCCAATTGGTAATATATCTATGATTACTACTTGTATCATAAATGATTCCTGTTTGGTATTTGTAAAGAGATCCTATTTGTCAAGCGAGGGAATCTCAAACTAAATACTTGGTGAAAGGTATGAAATGAATTGAAAAAAAAAGAAAGTCATAACAAAAAGAAATGGTAATGGGAAGATTTGTCCTATATGTGCAAATCAAAATCGGGCGGATCTTTACCCGGAGTAGAGCATAAACCTAAAAAGATGAAAGAGACCCATTCAGGAACAAGAAAATACCATCGTGATTTGGATTGAATCTCGATGAAACAATACATCAATGAGAAGTTAATTCGATAAGTTTAGTGACTTTTTTTCTATTATAAGGAACAAAGAAGTTCAAATTCGTCTTTATTGAAAAATCGAAGAAAAAGTCCTTTCATTAGAAGTCAGAAAAAACCTGCTATGAAAAAAGAATAGGAACAAAGAAAGAGGACTTGAATCTATACATTGATTCTTTTTTTTCGCAATTATTTTTTGAACCGTATGCGTCAAAAGGTGCATGTACGGTTCCTAAGGGATACAATTTTACCCTAATCAACCGACTTTATCGAGAAAGATTACTTTTTTTAGGCCAAGAAGTGGATAGCGAGCTCTCGAATCAACTTATTGGTCTTATGGTATATCTCAGTATCGAGGATGATACCAAAGATCTGTATTTGTTTATAAACTCTCCTGGCGGATGGGTAATACCTGGAGTAGCTGTTTACGATACTATGCAATTTGTGCGACCAGATGTCCATACAATATGCATGGGATTAGCCGCATCAATGGGATCTTTTATCTTGGTTGGAGGAGAAATTACCAAACGTCTAGCATTCCCTCACGCTTGGCGCCAATGAGGTTTTTTTATTTGAGAGAAAAAAGAAGACTATGCCTTCGCCATATGAATATTAAGTAATAATAGCATGGCACTTCGAATTCGATATGCAAAATTTTTGTCTTGTTTTTTTTTTCAAAAGATTCGATTATGTATCGAGAGAGTAGTATGAGATAAAAGGTATTTCCGATTTCTCTTATCTATCGGGAGTCCAGTTCAGCGTCACAAACTTTTTTGTTTTCACATCGAAGGGCTCTTAACAATATTTATGTTATAAAAAAAGAGGGCGAAAAAAAAAACAAGATTTTTCCTTATTTGATTGGATCAAAAAGAAACTTTGGGATTGCTGAATCAAAGACAAAAAAAAGAATCAATTTGAAAATAGAAAGCAACGGAGCCATCATAGTATTTTTTAACTCCTCTGAAAGGAAGGGTGGCAATTTGATCATTTATCCATCTGGGTCTGATAGATTCTATTTTTCTCTTTCTTCAATGGAAGGTAAGGGTCAATTTTATTGTAGAGCCGTATGCAATGCACAAAAGATAATGCCCGTACGGTTGTTCAATTCTATCTTTTTTTTTCCTATTATTCTTTATCTTTCTTTCTTTTCTCTTCGTTTCATCACGCGAGATAGAGAACTGTTATATCATCAGGGTAATGATCCATCAACCTGCTAGTTCTTTTTATGAGGCACAAACGGGAGAATTTGTCCTGGAAGCGGAAGAACTGCTGAAACTACGCGAAACCCTCACAAAGGTTTATGTACAAAGAACGGGCAAACCCTTATGGGTTGTATCTGAAGACATGGAAAGAGATGTTTTTATGTCA